ACGGATAATTCAGATTAATATTTAGGGATAGATCTTACCCCCCTTTTTTATCCCCTCAAACAAACCGAAATGATTGAAGTTTTTCTATTTGGAATCGTCTTAGGTCTAATTCCTATTACTTTGGCAGGATTATTTGTGACTGCATATTTACAATACAGACGTGGTGATCAGTTGGACCTTTGATTGAGTAACATTTCCTTTTTTGATTGACCTCCTACAGGGGGGAGGTCAAATTCCAGTTGCAATTCAACTTTGTTTTGTTAAGTTATTTTATTGTGATTCGACATACATAAGATAGACGGAATCACGCTCTGTAGGATTTGAACCTACGACATCGGGTTTTGGAGACCCGGGTTCTACCGAACTGAACTAAGAGCGCTTTCAAAGAAATTTTTTTTCCACTTAACTTCTAACACATCTTACATAAATATAGTATCCAAAAATGAAAGATTATGCCCCGTCGATCTCAATTAATCTCTCGTTACTGCCCATAGGAGAAGTAATAGGTAGGGATGACAGGATTTGAACCCGTGACATTTTGTACCCAAAACAAACGCGCTACCAAGCTGCGCTACATCCCTTTTTAAAATTGTTGTACAGTGTCATTGTACAAAATACCTGTCTTGTTTTCCACATCTTTATTTTCTCCTCTATCTATATAGAACTTTCTTGTCATTTCTTGTTTTTGGTTTCATATAATAAAAGAATTATATACATCTGAAACCCAACCTAACATATAAAAAAGAATGAATATTTATCCGTAATGCTCAGGAAGAAGGGGTCATCTTTTTCTTTTTTAGTGACAGGAAAATCTCATCTATTGGTTCATTGTACATATCCATTTTTGTTAGGAAATCCGCGTAAAAATAAATAAAAATGATCTTGAACTACAGCATCTGACAATATATGTATTACAATAAAGAAGGAGGATTTTCAATGCGAGATCTAAAAACATATCTCTCCGTGGCACCTGTGTTAACTACTCTATGGTTTGGGTCTTTAGCGGGTCTATTGATAGAAATTAATCGTTTATTCCCAGATGCCCTGTCATTCCCCTTTTTTTAATTCTAGTTATTGATATGCGAAGAAATGAAGAAATATAATTCCACATGACGTAACTAAAACCTCGACTCTCCCTTTCAATTCTTTAGAATAGTAAGGAAAGAGAAGGAAAAAGTGTATTGAACCTCATAAAAAATCCGGTAGATCCAAGATCAAATTTGGGAAAACAGAAATAAAATTAAAATGTGTATCCAGTCTAGGGCGGGCTCTACGAAATCATAGCATAGAAAAAAGATACTTAAATGAAATATTGGGATTTAGGATAGAAATAATTGATAGTTAGAAAGAAATTGTATTACTTAATTATTATTCTATTTTGTATTACTTAACTTAATATATACTATATTAATACATATTCTATTAATTAGATAATAAATTAATTAGATAAGATAATAAGAAGAATTACAACGAAATGCTTAGAAATGGAATTTCTAACTAGTAACTTCTATTGATTTTTTTCTTCTTCTTCGGTTCGGATCGAAAATATAAGACTTAAGTTAAGTCGATACAAAATCTAAAGGAGGTTCATGGCCAAGGGTAAAGATGTCAGAGTCAGAGTTATTTTGGAATGTACCAGTTGTGTCCGAAATAGTGTCAATAAGGAATCGCGGGGCATTTCTAGATATATTACTCAAAAGAATCGCCACAATACACCCAGTCGATTAGAATTGCAAAAATTTTGTCGCTATTGTCATAAGCATACGATTCATGGGGAAATCAAGAAATAGATCGAAGGGAACATCATGTGTTCGATCTTTCCAAAGAACAGGACAGGAAGAGTAAGAACTTAACATATATAATATACATAATATATACAAATCAAACCCGATTTTATGTAGATATTCTTTCATGTGTATAGATATATAGTATATGAATGAAATAATATATGAATCAAAGCCTATTTCGGTTGGATCCGAAATGAATAAATAAATAGAACTTTAGAGATAAGGAATAAACCATGGATAAATCCAAGCAACCTTTTCGTAAATACAAGCGATCCTTTCGTAGGCGTTTGCCCCCAATTGGATCGGGGGATCGAATCGATTATAGAAACATGAGTTTAATTAGTCGATTTATTAGTGAACAAGGAAAAATATTATCTAGACGAGTGAATAGATTGACCTTGAAACAACAACGATTAATTACTATTGCTATAAAACAAGCTCGTATTTTATCTTTGTTACCTTTTCTTAATAATGAGAAACAATTTGAGAGAGCTGAGTCGATCCCAAGAACTACTGGTCCTAGAACCAGAAATAAATAGGCATACTCCTCAATTGACTCAAAAATACAATTGGAACTCAAGCTCAGATTGATGTTTTGTTTGAAAAGGCCTAGAATCCTGATTTGATTCTTGTGTTATAATATAAGAAACAAAAATGGGGGAGAAGAATAAATATTTTTTTTTTATTGAAACATGTTCGTTCATTTCTACTACTTATCTTAATTTATTTTTATTCTATATCTTCCCGGAGTTCATTCTCCGGGGAATTCCCTTTCAATCATTCCTGTATATTACTTTTGAATCTCCTTTATTTGATAATTTTATTGGAAATCATGTAAAGACAATTCTTATTTGATATAGCTATTTGCGCAAGTATTTTACGATTAAGAAGCAATTGCTTCTTGTACAGATTGTGTATTAATATACTATAACTATAGAATACCTTATTCTCACGAGTTACTGCGTTTATCCGAGTGATCCACAAACGACGAAAATCCCTCTTTTGTCTGCCTCTATCTCGATGAGAGGAAACCAAAGCTCTCATTTTCTGTTGAGTAATCGTTCGAGTAAGTCTTGAATGAGCCCCTCTAAAGGTTGATGCAAATAAACGAATTTTTGTTCGACGTCTCCGAGCTGTATATCCTCGTTTAACTCTGGTCATTGAATCAGATTAAAGCTTAATGAATAACTAATTGATTTCTCTTCTTTCAGTCATCCTTTTCCCCTTCCCCGGTCGATTAATAACAAAACGGATTATTCCGATATATAAAATATCAATTCCAATGGCTTTTGCTACTATGACCTTCCCAACCACGATTTTGTATTCTATTCCTTCCAGTTATTTCACTGGAAATAAGAAATTAGAACGATACTAAATAAAAAAAAAATAGTGGGTTCCATCGTTTCTATGGTTACCTCTTAAACGGTGAGGTCCTCTCTATACACCGGAGCCTCTTCTTTCATTTAATCAAATGTTATTGTTAACTTGTATAGTTCACACTCTTTGGCTCTACCTATCTACAGTAATAGCTCTTTTCACAAAAAGAGTTATCCATACAGTGACGGCATTTAATTATGAAAGTTGGCTAGGTAGCTGACCCTGTTAGTCCGTTCTTTCAAGAAAAGGAGCATAACCTTTTTGCTTCTTATGTTATGATACCATTTCCTCCGCTTAATGGATAACCATTTGCTACCAATGGGGAATTGCTTCTTATTTCAAATCTAGATGATTGGATTTGCACCAATGGAAACCATAAATTCCATATACAATATGGGTATATGATAGATCTTCTCTATCTATCCTATTCATTGGTACCGGTCATTGATACTGAAAAAATTGTCTCATTTGTTCGAACTTATGATCTGAACGAGTCGCACATACACCCTAGTACATGTTCCTCGACGCTGAGGACATCCTCTAAGAGCGGGAGATTTTGTAACATTTCTTATTGGCTGTCTTGTGTTTCTAATAAGTTGTTTAATAGTTGGCATGTCGTATGTATATATATGTATATATAGAATAAAATGGGTTGGTTTAGATCGATCTTAACCTGATGATTGATCATCATGAATTATTTCTATTCAATATCAAATCACAGAAAATTTGAATTATGGTTTGAAATAAAATAGATTTATACGAAATCCCCAGTATTTTCATTTTCGACCGCTACAAGATCAACAATGCCATGAGTTTGGGCTTCTGTTGCTGACATAAAAACATCCCTTTCCATATCCTCGGATACAACCCATAAAGGGTTGCCCGTTCTTTGTACATAAACCTTTGTTAGGGTTTCGCGAAGTTTCAGTAGTTCTTCCGCTTCCAGGATAAATTCCCCTGCTTGTGCCTCATAAAAAGAACTAGCAGGTTGGTGAATCATAACCCTGATGATATTGATATAACATCATGAACGGTTCTTTTATCTCGCATGATTGGGCTAAACTAAAGTAGGGGATAAAAAAATAACAAGAAAAAAAAATCAAATAGAATTGAATAACCGTACAGGCATCTTTTGTTCATTGCATACGGCTCTGCAATGGAATTGACCCTTTCTTCTCTTCTATTCTAGCGAAGAAAGAAATAGAATCCATCTAATCCAGATCGTTGAATGATCCATTTACCACCCTTCCTTTCATAGAAGTAAAAAAGAATACTATGATGGTTCTGTTACTTTATATATTTATCTCGTCTGTGATTTAGCAATCCCAAAGTTTCTTTTTGATACGATCAAATAAGTCAAAAATGATCTTTTTTTTTTTTCATTTTTGTACTCTTTCTTTCATAGCATAAGTATCAGAAAGAGACTTCTGGTGTGGAAGAAAAATGGTTTGTGACGCTGAAATGTACTCCCGACACATAAGATCAAATCGGAAATAACCTTTATTTCATACTACTATCTCGATACAAAATCTCATGTTATGAAAAAACAATAATGGTTTGTTCATATCGAACCCGAAGTGCCATGCTATTATTACTTATAATTTTCTTTTATAATCAATGTGGCGAAGGCATAGTCTTCTTTTTTTTCAATCAAATAAAAACTCATTGGCGCCAAGCGTGAGGGAATGCTAGACGTTTGGTAATTTCTCCTCCGACCAGAATAAAAGATCCCATTGACGCGGCTAATCCCATGCATATCGTATGCACATCAGGTGACACAAATTGCATAGTATCATAAATGGCTATTCCTGGTATTACCCATCCGCCGGGAGAGTTTATAAACAAATAAAGATCCCTAGTACCATCTTCTATACTGAGATATACCATGAGACCAACAAGTTGATTCGAGATCTCGCTATCAACCTCTTGGCCTAAAAAAAGTAATCTTTCTCGATAAAGTCGGTTGATTAGGACAAAATTGCATCCCTTAGGAACCGTACGTGCACCTTTGGATACATACGGTTCAAAAAAAATTTGTGAAAAAGAAAAAAAAGAATCAATGTGTTGATTCCAGCTTTATTTCTTTTTTTTATGTAACAGGTTTTCTTAATGAAAGGTCTTCTATTAAAAAAAACGAGATGAGTTTAGGCTCCCTTCCCTCTAAAAAAAAAAGAGATTACTGAACTTATTAAACTAACCTATCATTGATGTATTGTTTCATCGATATTAAAATCACGATGTCATTGTCTTGTTCCTGAATGGGTCCTTTCAATTCTTTTAGGTTCATGGTCTACCCCGGGAAAAGATCTGTCCGAATTCTATTTGCACATATAGGACAAATGGTCTCAGTACCATTTTTTTGTTATGACTTCCTTTTTTTTTGTCTTGCTTTCCCAAAACTATTTGATGTATTCATCATACTATTCCGTTGGTCGGCAATTTGGGATCACTACTATCACTACTATAGTAATAGTAGGTATAAAGTAATAGTAGGTATAAGAATCATTTATGATACAAGTGGTAATCATACATATATTATATTAACAATTTGTTATCGATTTGGTATTTTCTGAACGGAGCCTGGATACTTTATTTTATCAGTCCAAGTAAACCATAAATTCTTCTAAATTGATAATATTGATCCCCAATATAAAATAAATTGATCTAATTGCACTTCACGCTCCGAATGATTGATTGATGCCTCACTCAATACAATATCTCTTGGGCGAAACAGAGGATATCTCGATCAGGGGAGAGAACGGGTAAATCCCATATGACCCAATATGTCTGACAAGTCGCACTATATGTCAACCCAAACCGCATCTTCCTCTCCAGGACTCCGAAAAGGTACTTTTGGAACACCAATGGGCATTAAATTAAAGAAAAAAATTTAGTACTATACTTCACTTTAATATGGAAACGTAACAATCAATGGTTTATTGTCTTCATCCCTTTTTTCTCTTTATTCTATTTGATACATAGATTGGAAAGTTTATAGAGTAAGACAGAATGAATAAAGAAAAAATTTGAACGAAGAAATCGATCGTTCGAATGATAAACAAGTATCTATCCATTCGTTCCCCAAAAATGGGACCAATCCTCCCATTGCGTATTGGTACTTATCGGGTATAGAATAGATCTGCTTCTCTTTGTTCTTACGAACAAAATTGTTCCGTTATTTTCACGTTATTTTCAATGGAATGGAATAAATATTAATCCTTTCCGATACGGAATCTACTGAAAAGGTTAGGTACATGGTTAGTATATATATATAGTCTTTTCCAATGCGATAAAATAAAGTGGCATAGTGTCTATTTTTCTTTGATAAAGAGGTATTTCCATGGGTTTACCTTGGTATCGTGTTCATACTGTCGTATTGAATGATCCCGGTCGATTGCTTTCTGTTCATATAATGCATACAGCTCTAGTTTCTGGTTGGGCTGGTTCGATGGCTTTATATGAATTAGCGGTTTTTGATCCCTCTGATCCCGTTCTTGATCCGATGTGGAGACAAGGTATGTTCGTTATACCCTTCATGACTCGTTTAGGAATAACCAATTCGTGGGGCGGTTGGAGTATTTCAGGAGGAACTATAACAAATCCGGGTATTTGGAGTTATGAAGGTGTGGCAGGGGCACACATAGTGTTTTCCGGTTTGTGCTTCTTGGCAGCTATCTGGCATTGGGTATATTGGGACCTAGAAATATTCTGTGATGAACGTACGGGAAAACCTTCTTTGGATTTGCCCAAGATCTTTGGAATTCATTTATTTCTCTCAGGGGTAGCTTGCTTTGGCTTTGGCGCATTTCATGTAACAGGTTTGTATGGTCCTGGAATATGGGTGTCCGATCCTTATGGACTAACTGGAAAAGTACAATCTGTAAATCCAGCGTGGGGCGCGGAAGGTTTTGATCCTTTTGTTCCGGGAGGAATAGCCTCTCATCATATTGCAGCGGGTACATTGGGCATATTAGCAGGCCTATTCCATCTTAGTGTTCGTCCGCCTCAACGTCTATACAAAGGATTACGTATGGGCAATATTGAAACTGTACTTTCCAGTAGTATCGCTGCTGTTTTTTTTGCAGCTTTTGTTGTTGCTGGAACTATGTGGTATGGTTCAGCAACTACCCCAATCGAATTATTTGGTCCTACTCGTTATCAGTGGGATCAGGGATACTTTCAGCAAGAAATATATCGAAGAGTTAGTGCCGGGCTAGCCGAAAATCTTAGTTTATCGGAAGCTTGGTCTAAAATTCCCGAAAAATTAGCTTTTTATGATTATATTGGTAATAATCCGGCAAAGGGGGGATTATTCAGAGCAGGCTCAATGGACAATGGGGATGGAATTGCTGTTGGATGGTTAGGACACCCCGTCTTTAGAGATAAAGAAGGGCGCGAGCTTTTTGTACGTCGTATGCCTACTTTTTTTGAAACATTTCCGGTAGTTTTGGTAGATGAAGACGGAATTGTGAGAGCTGATGTTCCTTTTAGAAGGGCAGAATCAAAGTATAGTGTTGAACAAGTAGGTGTTACTGTTGAGTTCTATGGTGGCGAACTTAATGGAGTAAGTTATTCTGATCCTGCTACTGTGAAAAAATATGCTAGACGTGCCCAATTAGGTGAAATTTTTGAATTAGATCGGGCTACTTTGAAATCCGATGGTGTTTTTCGTAGCAGTCCAAGGGGTTGGTTCACTTTTGGGCATGCTACGTTTGCTTTGCTCTTCTTTTTCGGACACATTTGGCATGGCGCTAGAACCTTGTTCAGAGATGTTTTTGCTGGTATTGATCCAGATTTGGATGCTCAAGTGGAATTTGGAGCATTCCAAAAACTTGGAGATCCAACTACAAGGAGACAAGTAGTCTGATACGACATTGTTGTGGTATCTTTCGCCTCTATTTTTTTTTTATTTGACATTGGGTATCAGAGAAATCTTGACTTGAATCACCTTTCTTTGACTTTTTTTCTTTCTTTATATGATATGATAAATGATCCCAAATGAATAGGTGTGGAAGCTATAATTGTAAACCACGATCGAATCCATGGAAGCATTGGTTTATACATTCCTTTTAGTCTCGACTTTAGGGATAATTTTTTTCGCTATCTTTTTTCGAGAACCACCTAAGGTTCCGACTAAAAAAATGAAATAACCTTTCGAAATAATTTAATTGAAGTAATGAGCCTCCCATATTGGGAGGCTCATTACTTCAACTAGTCCCCGTGTTCTTCGAATGGATCTCTTAGTTGTTGAGAGGGTTGCCCAAAAGCGGTATATAAGGCGTACCCAGTAAAGCTTACAAGTAAACCGGATATGGAGATGGCGACTAGGGTTGCTGTTTCCATTTTTAGATAATTTCAAGATCACAATGGATCTACGATAAGATCGTTTATTTACAACTACAACGGAATAGTATACAAAGTCAACAGATCTCAACCAATCATTAAATAGGATTTATGGCTACACAAACCGTTGAGGATAGTTCTAGATCTGGGCCAAGACGAACTACTGTAGGGGATTTATTGAAACCATTGAATTCGGAATATGGTAAAGTAGCTCCGGGATGGGGGACTACACCACTTATGGGGGTCGCAATGGCTCTATTTGCGATATTCCTATCTATTATTTTGGAAATTTATAATTCTTCCGTTTTACTGGATGGAATTTCAATGAGTTAGGTTTATAAGAACTATGAAGTCCTAGTCTTTCAATCAAAGAAAAAATTACTTTAGACTTGGATTTCTAGACCATTCTATTCTGGTAGTTCGACCGTGGAATTTTTTTGTTTCGGTATTTCCGGAATATGAGTGTGTGACTTGTTATAATTGATCCTATTGATAATACATAGAATGGACCTGTTATCTCTATCAAGATGATTCTACCTCGTCGGATATTTATTCTAGTATCTGGAGCACGGAATATATAGAATAGATCAAGAAAAGAAATATTTGAACTATGATTCATACCTACTATTTATTCAGACCTCGCAACCGGACTCAAAAAAAATTCAAATAGGTATTTCCTAAATCAAACGAATTTTATTCCTTCAGATTTATTTTGACCGAAGGATAACTCTTTCTCTAGATTTTGTTGAGTCATTACATCCATTCATTCAATAAGTGATCATCAAAGGTTCTTACTCAGAGAACCTTTGAGTTTAGCTTGAGGCTAAATCATCGTGGTTCTAGTATGAATCTGAGGTTTCAATTGATTCATAGGGTCTCAACAAGAGAATTCCTATCAATAGTAAAACAAGAGTAAATCCGCAGTACGCACAAAAAAAAAAAAAACAATAAATCAAATAACAAATAAAAAATAGGGAAGAGAAGATTCAAGAGGCCTGTAACGATCAACATAAAGAAAGACAGATGAGCCAACTTGATATTTTTTGGCATTATCATCACAAAGAAGAGATTCCGGATTTTTGTTACTTCGTATCTTCGAGGCAAATCGAATCAAGTGGTTAATGAAGTTTTTCATTTTCTATTATATATCCGTTGAAATCAGTATTTGTGTGTTTCCGCTTGAGCCGTACGAGATGAAATTCTCATATACGGTTCTCAGAGGGGGGGAGTTCCATTGGGTTACCTATCTCAATAAAGTATACGATTGGTTTGAGGAACGTCTTGAGATTCAGGCGATTGCAGATGATATAACTAGTAAATATGTTCCTCCTCATGTCAACATATTTTATTGTTTAGGGGGGATCACACTTACTTGTTTTCTAGTACAAGTAGCTACGGGTTTTGCTATGACTTTTTACTATCGTCCAACCGTTACAGAGGCTTTTTCCTCTGTTCAATACATCATGACTGAGGCCAACTTTGGTTGGTTAATC